ATATATATATATATATATATAAAAAATTAAATAATAAATATAAAAAAAAAAAAAAAAAAATCTATAGGAAAAAAAAAATTAATAGATATAAATTTTATGATTTACAAAATTTATTTTAAATTTATTTTACATATAAATTTTAGTGTTAACTTTTAGTTATTTTAATAATAATTATGAAAAATTTATAGTAATTAATATTAAAAATTTAAGAAATTAAGATTTAGTATTATTTTTTATTTAATAACTAATTTTGTGCCAGCAGTTGCGGTTATACAAAAATTAAATTAAATTTTTTTAGTTATTAATAATTAATTAAAATTTTAAATTATAAATTAAATTATTAGGTGAAATTTTAATTTAATATAAATTTATTTATTTATTTAATATTTAATAAATTTTATAATTAAACTAGGATTAGATACCCTATTATTAAAAAATTAAATTAATAATACTAAAATAGTAGATAATTATTTATTGAAACTTAAATAAGTTGGCGGTATTTTAGTTTATTTAGAGGAATCTGTTTAATAATTGATAATCCACGAATAAATTTACTTAATTTATTATTTTGTATATCGTTGTTAAAAAAATATTTTTTAATAATTATAATATTTTATATTTTTAATGTAAATTAAATCAGATCAAGATGCAGATTATAATTAAGAATATAATGGATTACAATAATTATAATTATAATGAATATTAATTTGTAATAATTAATTGAAGGTGGATTTAAATGTAATTTTATTTATTTTAATAAAATGATTAAAAATTAAAATATGTACATATTGCCCGTCGCTTTCATATATAAATTGAAATAAGTCGTAACAAAGTAGAGGTACTGGAAAGTGTTTCTAGAAAGAACAAATTAGAGCTTGAATAAGTATTTCATTTACATTGAAATGATATTAATTTTTAATTAATTTGAGGGGAAAAATTAAAATTTAAGATTTATAATAAAAATAATTTTAAAATAATAAATTAATTGGGGTTAAAGTATTATTTATAGAAAAAATTATTAAATTTATAGTTAATTAGTATTGTAAAATAAATTTGAAATATTTGAAAATAAATTTATTAAAAAGTAAATTTAATTTATTGTATCTTGTGTATCAGAGTTTATTAATTATTTTTAATAAATTTTTAATTTCTCGAATTTAAAAGAGTTAAATAATTAATAAAGTTATTGTTGTAAAAATATTTTAAATAATTATTTTGAAATGAAATGTTATTCGTTTTTAAATATATCTAGTTTTTTTAGAAAAAAATTTAATTTTAAATTTTTAAATTAAAATAATTTATTAATAAATTATTTTAATTTAAAAGTTTTATATTTTAGGGGATAAGCTTTAAATTAAATTTTTATATTAATATATTAAATTAATTGAAATTTATATAATTTATATTATTAATAAATTTTAATTTGTTATAAATAATTTCATTTATATTAAAAAATTTAATAATAAAATTAATTTTTTATAAAAAAATTAATTATAATTAATTTAATTAAGTTATAATGATAAAATTAGTATATTTGTTATATTTATAATAATTATAAAAATTAATTGTTATTTTTTATAATAAATTAATTAATTAAAAGGAATTCGGCAAATATTTACATTCACTTGTTTAACAAAAACATGTCTTTTTGTTTTAATTTAAAGTCTAATCTGCCCACTGATAATTATTGAAGGGCTGCAGTATTTTGACTGTACAAAGGTAGCATAATCATTAGTCTCTTAATTGGTGACTTGTATGAAGGATTGGATGAAATGTATACTGTCTCTTAATTAATATATAGAATTTAATTTTTTATTTAAAAAGTTAAAATTTTTTAAAAAGACGAGAAGACCCTATAGAGTTTTATAATTAAATTTATTATTATTTATTTATAAATTTATTAATTTTAATAAATTAAATTATTTTATTGGGGTGATAAAAAAATAAATTTAACTTTTTTTTATTTAAACATAAATAAGTGATTTTTTGATCCAATTATATTGATTATAAGATTAAATTACCTTAGGGATAACAGCGTAATTTTTTTTTTTAGTTCAAATAAGAAAAAGAGTTTGCGACCTCGATGTTGGATTAAGATAAAATTTAAATGCAAAAGTTTAAAATTTTGATCTGTTCGATCATTAAAATCTTACATGATCTGAGTTCAAACCGGTGTAAGCCAGGTTGGTTTCTATCTTTTAATAACTTAAATATTTTAGTACGAAAGGATCAAATATTTTAATTAAATTATTTATTTTGAATATTAATAATTTATAATTTAAAATTTTTGTTAAAGTTTAGTATAAAAACTATTTTGGCAGAAAAATGTAATGATTTTAGAATTCATAAATATATAATTAGAATTATATAGATAGTAAATGTTTTTTTATGATATTTTAATGATTATTTTAGGTTTATTAATTTTAATTTTAGGGGTTTTAATTGGGGTTGCTTTTTTAACTTTATTAGAGCGAAAAGTGTTAGGCTATATTCAAATTCGAAAAGGTCCGAATAAAGTTGGATTTATAGGAATTTTACAGCCTTTTTCTGATGCTATTAAATTATTTACTAAAGAACAAACTTATCCATTATATTCTAATTATTTTTCTTATTATTTTTCTCCTGTTATTAGATTTATTTTATCTTTAATGATTTGAATATTAATTCCTTATTATTTTAATTTAATTAGATTTAATTTAGGGGGATTATTTTTTTTTTGTTGTACTAGAATAGGGGTTTATACTGTTATAGTAGCTGGCTGATCTTCTAATTCTAAGTATGCTTTATTAGGTAGTTTACGGTCAGTAGCTCAAACAATTTCTTATGAAGTTAGTTTAGCTTTAATTTTTATATCTAGAATTATTATAGTAATAGATTTTAATTTCATTAAATTTATAGATTATCAAAATTTAATTTGATTTATTTTTATTATATTTCCTTTATCATTAAGTTGAGCTTCATCAATAATAGCTGAAACTAATCGAACTCCCTTTGATTTTGCAGAAGGGGAAAGAGAATTAGTTTCAGGGTTTAATGTAGAATATAGAAGAGGTGGATTTGCTTTAATTTTTTTGGCGGAATATTCTAGAATTTTATTTATAAGAATATTATTTGTGTTAATTTATATAGGTGGGTATAATATAAGTTTTTTTTTTTATATGAAATTAGTTTTTATTTCTTTTTTATTTATTTGAGTTCGTGGAACATTACCTCGGTATCGTTATGATAAGTTAATATATTTAGCTTGAAAAAGATATTTACCTGTTTCTTTAAATTTTTTATTATTTTTTATAGGATTGAAAATTTTTATATATTTTTAATTTTATATAAATTATTTTTAGTATAAATTAATAGAATAATAAATTCTTTCTTAAGTTTTCAAAACAAATGCTTAATAACAAGCTCATTAATTAATTAAATAAAATATTATCTCAATATTTATTAATTAAAGGGTTTAAAATAAAGTATGAGAAATAAAAAAATGTTAATAATTGTCCTGTGATAATATAAGGTTCTTCGACAGGTCGGGCTCCAATTCATGTTAATAAAATAATTATTATTACTATAGATCAAAATAAAATTTGATTAATAGGATAAAATTGAATTCCTTGAATTTTTTTGTTGAAAGTAAATGGTAGGATAATTAAAATTAAAATTGATATAACTAATCCAATTACCCCTCCTAATTTATTTGGGATAGAACGTAAAATTGCATATGCAAATAAGAAATATCATTCAGGTTGAATATGGATTGGGGTTACTAAAGGGTTAGCTGGGATAAAATTATCTGGATCTCCTAATAAGTAAGGATTTGTTAGAGTTAATATAATTAAAATAAATATTATAATAATAAATCCAATTAAATCTTTAAATGTAAAAAATGGGTGAAAAGGGATTTTATCTAAGTTTCTATTTATTCCTAATGGATTATTAGATCCTGTTTGATGGAGAAATAAAAGATGAATTATTGTTATTATTAAAATAATAAATGGTAAAAGAAAGTGAAAAGTGTAAAATCGAGTAAGTGTGGCATTATCTACTGCAAATCCACCCCAAATTCAATTAACTAATATTGTTCCTAAATATGGGATTGCTGATAATAAATTTGTAATAACTGTTGCCCCTCAAAATGATATTTGACCTCAAGGTAGCACATAACCTATAAATGCTGTTGCTATTAATAAAAATAGAATAATTACTCCCACTATTCAAGTATGTTTTAAATTAAATGATTCATAATAAATTCCTCGTCCAATATGTAAGTAAATACAAATAAAAAAAAGTGATGCCCCATTAGCATGTAAAGTTCGAATTAATCAACCATAATTTACATTTCGACAAATATAATTTACACTATAAAATGCTATTTCAATATTAGCTGTATAATATATTGTTAAAAATAATCCTGTAATAATTTGGATTATTAAACATAAAGCTAGTAAAGATCCAAAATTTCATCATGCTGAAATATTAGATGGGGAAGGTAAATCAATTAATGATCCATTAATAATTTTAATAATAGGGTGTATTTTTCGAATATTTCTAAATTTTTTATTCATCATTTGTTGTTATTATTATTATATTCTTCGTAAAGGTCCATATAAGATATTAGTAATTTTGACAATTGCTACTAAAGATACAAATAAATAAATAATTAATATTATTATTATTATATAATTATGATTATTATATATCTTATTAAGTCTAATATTATTTTCATCGTTAAAAAATTTAATTAAAGAAAATTTATCTATTTCTCTTATATTATTTGAAAAATTTATTCAATTTATATTGATATAATTATAATTAAATAAATAAATAATAATTTGGTTTGATATTAAAATTAATAATAAAATTATTATTAATATTTTTATTTTGAAAGATAAATTAAATAATTCATTTGATGCAATTCTTGATACATAAATAAATATAACTAATAATCCTCCTAAGAATGTTAAAAATAAAATATATGAAAATCAATATGTTTTAATTAATATTCCTGATAATAAACATATTAATAGTGTTTGTATTAAAATTATTAATCCAATTGATAATGGATGATTAAGAAAAATTATAATAAAGGAAATTATTAGTATTATTATTGATAATGATAATTTAATTTCAAAGAATAGTTTAATAAAAATTATAATTTTGGAGATTATTGATAAAGTTTTTTCTTTTTCTTTGAAGTTTTTAAAGAAATTTCTTAATTTTGGTTTACAAGACCAATGTTTTATTTTAAACTATAAAAACAAATGATAATTAGATATATATATATTATTATTATTATTATATTTGTTATTGGTAATTTAATTTTTATTTCAAGTTATAAACATTTATTAATTGTTTTATTAAGATTAGAGTTTATAGTATTAAGAGTTTTTTTTTTAATATTATTATATTTATTAATATTAAGTTATGAATTTTATATATTAATAGTTTTTTTAGTATTTTCTGTTTGTGAGGGGGCCTTAGGTTTATCTATTTTAGTTTCGTTAATTCGAACTCATGGCAATGATTATTTTAAAAGATTTAATTTATTATAGTTAAAAATGATAAAGTTTTTATTTTTATTAATTTTTATAATTCCTTTATGTTTTATAAAAAATATATTTTGGATGGTTCAAATAATATTATTTTTAATAATATTTATTTTTATAAATTTGAATTTAAATATTAATAATTTTTTCAATATTTCTTATATATTTTCTTGTGATATTATATCTTATGGTTTAATTTTATTAAGAATTTGAATTTGTATTTTAATAGTTATATCTGGGGAGAATTTATATAAAATAAATTTTTATTCTAATTTTTTTTTATTTAATATTATTATTTTATTATTATTATTATATTTGACTTTTTCTTCTATAAATTTATTTTTATTTTATTTATTTTTTGAAGGTAGATTAATTCCTACTTTAATATTAATTATTGGTTGAGGCTACCAACCTGAGCGAATTCAAGCTGGGATATATCTTTTATTTTATACTTTATTTGCTTCTTTACCTTTATTAATAGGAATTTTTTATTTATTTAATGAATTAAATTGTATTATAATTTATTTTTTAAAATTTTATAATATAAATTATTATTTATTGTATATTAGAATGATTTTAGCTTTTTTAGTTAAAATGCCAATATATATTACTCATTTATGATTGCCTAAAGCTCATGTAGAGGCTCCTGTTTTTGGGTCTATAATTTTAGCTGGGATTATGTTAAAATTAGGGGGGTATGGATTATTACGTGTAATAATTTTTATACAAGAAATTAATTTAAAGTTAAATTATGTTTTAATTATTATTAGTCTTTTAGGGGGATTTTATATTAGATTAAAGTGTTTTTGTCAAGTTGATATTAAATCTTTAATTGCTTATTCTTCTGTTGCTCATATAAGAATTGTTATTTGTGGTATTATAATTATAAATTATATAGGATTTATAGGTTCTTATATTTTAATAATTGGTCATGGTTTATGTTCTTCAGGAATATTTTGTTTAGCTAATATTAATTATGAACGAATTCATAGTCGGAGACTTCTAATTAATAAAGGAATAATAAATTTTATACCTTCTATAAGATTATGGTGATTTTTATTATTATCTTCTAATATGGCTGCTCCACCTTCTTTAAATTTAATAGGGGAAATTATATTAATTAATAGTTTAGTTAGCTGGTGTTCTATAACTATATTAATATTAATATTAATTTCTTTTTTTAGAGCTGGTTATAGATTATATTTATATTCTTATGTCCAACATGGAAAGTATTATTATGGGATATATAGATTTTATACTGGGGTATCTCGTGAATATTTATTATTAATTTTACATTGATTACCTTTAAATATTTTAGTATTGAAAATTGATTATGTTATTATTTGATTTTATTTAAATAATTTAATAAAAAAAATATTGATTTGTGGTATCAAAAATATGATAATTTCATTTTAAATTATTGATAAAAAATATTTTTCTATTACTTTTCTTTCTTTCTTCTTTTTATTTTTTTTTTCTTTAATAAATTTTTTTTTTATGATTTATTTTGTTATAAATAATATAGTTTTATTTTTAGAGTGGGAAATTATTTCTTTTAATTCTTTAAGAGTTGTTATATCTATTTTAATTGATTGAATATCTTTATTATTTATAATATTTGTTTCTTTAATTTCTTCTGTAGTAATTTTTTATAGAAAAAGTTATATGAGTTCTGAATTAAATTTAAATCGATTTATTGTTTTAGTTTTATTATTTGTTTTTTCAATAATTTTATTGATTATTAGTCCAAATATAATTAGAATTCTTTTAGGTTGAGATGGGTTAGGTTTAGTTTCTTATTGTTTAGTAATTTATTACCAAAATTTAAAGTCTTATAATGCTGGGATATTAACTGCTTTATCAAATCGGATTGGTGATGTTTTAATTTTAATAGTAATTTCTTGAATATTAAATTTTGGTAGATGAAATTATATTTTTTATTTAGAATTTATAAAAAATGATTATGCTATAATGTATATTAGAATAATAATTATTATAGCAGCTATAACTAAAAGAGCTCAAATTCCTTTTAGATCTTGATTACCTGCAGCAATAGCTGCTCCTACTCCTGTTTCTGCTTTAGTACATTCTTCTACATTAGTTACTGCTGGGGTATATTTATTAATTCGATTTAATTTATTATTAGTTGATACTTTATTTTTAAAATTTTTATTATTATTATCAAGTTTAACTATATTTATGGCTGGAATTTCTGCTAATTATGAATTTGATTTAAAAAAGATTATTGCTTTATCTACTTTAAGACAATTAGGTTTAATAATAAGAATTTTAAGTTTAGGGATACCTTTATTAGCTTTTTTTCATTTATTAACTCATGCTATATTTAAAGCTTTATTATTTTTATGTGCTGGGGTTGTTATTCATATAATAAATGATATTCAAGATATTCGTTTTATGGGGGGCATTAGAATATATATTCCTATAACTTGTCTTTGTATAAATATTTCTAATATGGCTTTATGTGGTATTCCCTTTTTAGCTGGATTTTATTCTAAGGATTTAATTTTAGAAATAGTTAGATTTAGAAATTTAAATTTTTTAATTTTTGTGTTATATTATATTTCTACAGGATTGACTATATTTTATACTATTCGTTTAATAATATATTTAATAATTAATGATTATAATTTATTAAGAATTTATAATTTATATGATGAGGATTATATTATATTAAAGAGTATAATAGTTTTATTATTTATAAGAGTAATTAGAGGTAGAATATTAATATGAATTATTTTATATTATCCTTATTTAGTTTATTTACCTTTTAATTTAAAAATAATAGTAATTTATGTAATTTTAATGGGATTATTTATGGGTTATATAATTAGAAATATAAATATTTATTCTGTTAATAAATATTTAATAACTTATAATTTAAGTTCATTTTTATGTCTAATATGATTTATACCTAACTTAAGAACTTATGGTTTAAGTTATTATTTTTTAAATTATGGTCAAAAATTATTAAAAAATATTGATTTTGGTTGAAGAGAAGTTTATAGAGGTTGAGGGATATATAATGTTATAAAAAATTATTCTATTTTTTATAATATTTATCAAATAAATAATTTTAAAATTTATTTATTTAGATTTATTTTATGAATTTTAATTTTTTTATTTATAATATTAATAATTTAATTTAAATAGCTTATATAATTAGAGTATAATATTGAAGATATTAGGGAGATAAATTTATCTTTAAATAATTATTTATAAAAAAATTTTTTTATTTTTACAATGAAAATGTAATGTTTTATTTTAAACTAATAAATAAGGAGAAATAGAAATATTAATGGAATTTAACCACTAAAAATTAAGTTAGCAGCTTAATTTTAATCTTTATATTTCTTTAATTGGAATAAAAATTCAATGTTATCATTAACAGTGATATACCTCTAATTTGGTTTCAATTAATAAATAAGGAGTAATAAAACTCTTCTTTTAAGTCGAAATTAAATGCAAATTTGCTTCTTATTTGTAAGATATATTAAATTTTAATATTTTTTGAATGCAAATCAAATGTTTTTAATTAAACTAAAATCCTTTAATTAGTTCAATTTAATATATTTTGATTTCATTCATGATATAAGCCAATTAATAAAATAATAATAAAAAAAAATCTAATTTTTATTCATAATATAAAATTTACAATTTTAAATAGTTTAATAATTGGAAAAATTAAAGCAATTTCTACATCAAAAATTAAAAAAATTATTGTGATTAAAAAAAAATGTAAGGAAAAAGGAATACGGGCGGAAGATTGAGGGTCAAATCCACATTCGAATGGGGAACATTTTTCTCGATCTATGTATGATTTTTTTGATAAAATAATAGATAATATTATTATAATATTAGAAATTAATATAATTATTATTGAAATTGTTATTAATAAAATAATTATTTATATTAAAATTTTTAATCTTTCTGATTGGAAGTCAGATATACTATTTATATTATATAAATAATTAATTACCTCATCAATAAATTGAAATATATAAAAATAATCATACTACATCAACAAAATGTCAATATCAGGCTGCAGCTTCAAATCCAAAATGATGATTTTTAGAAAAATGTTTTTTTGAGTGTCGTAAAAAACATACAATTAAAAATATAGTTCCAATTATTACATGTAATCCGTGAAATCCTGTTGCTATAAAAAATGTTGACCCATAAATTCTATCGGCAATAGTAAATGGTGCTTCTAAATATTCATAAGCTTGAAGAATAGTAAAATAAATTCCTAGAATAATAGTTAAAAATAATCTTTGTAAACATTGCGAATGATTATTTTCAATTAAAGCATGATGAGCTCAAGTAATAGTAATTCCTGATCTAATTAAAATAATAGTATTTAGTAAGGGGATTTGGAATGGATTAAAAGGGGTAATTCCTATAGGGGGTCAAATAGCCCCAATTTCAATATTAGGTGATAAACTTCTATGAAAAAATGCCCAAAAAAAAGATACAAAAAAAAAAATTTCTGAGACAATAAATAAAATTATACCTCATCGTAATCCTTTAACAACTAAAATAGTGTGTTTACCTTGAAATGTTCCTTCTCGTGAAATATCCCGTCATCATTGATATATTGTTAATAAAATAATTAAATATCCAATAATTATTAGATTTATATTAAAATTATGGAATCATTTGATTATTCCTGTGACTAATGTTATTGTACCAATTGCTCCTGTTAAAGGTCATGGACTATAATCAACTAAATGGTATGGGTGATTAAAATTAATTTTCATTAGTAATTAAATTTAATTAACTTCTCTAGAATATAAGGTTCTTAAAATAGCAATAACATAAGATTGGATAATTGCAACTGCTGATTCTAAGATTAATAGTAAAATTTGTACAATAACTAAAAAAATAATTATATAAAAAGATATATTTGTTCCTGTTCTTCTTAATAAAGTTATTAATAAATGACCTGCAATTATATTAGCTGTAAGTCGTACAGCTAATGTTCCTGGTCGGATAATATTTCTAATAGTTTCAATTAATACTATAAAAGGCATTAAAATTGCTGGAGTACCTTGGGGGATTATATGGGCAAATATATGTTGATAGTTATTAATTCAACCATATAGTATAAATCTTAATCATAAAGGGAGAGAAATTGATAATGATAAAGTTAAATGGCTTGTACTAGTAAAAATATAAGGAAATAACCCTAAAAAATTATTAAATAAAACAAATGAAAATAATGAAATAAAGATAAATGTTGATCCTCTAAAATAATTATTTTTTAATAAGGTTTTAAATTCATTATGAAGTTTTATTAAAATAAAATTTCAAAAATAATAATGTCGATTAGGAATAATTCAAAATCCGTAAGGAATAAAGATTAATCCTAAAATAGTACTTAATCAGTTAAGAGATAAATTAAATAAGTTAGTAGAGGGGTCAAAGATTGAAAATAAATTACTTATCATTTTCAATTAAAATTTTTTATTTTGAAAGATTTTTTATTTGAATTTATATTATTTAAATTTAATAAAATATAATAGTTTATTATATTAAATAAAATAAAAATAATAATAAATAATAAAAAAGATAAAATTCAATTAATTGGTATTATTTGTGGGATAAAAGAATATTACTTTGTAATAATTTAAATTTGACATATTTATGTTATAGATTAACTAATTCTTTCATTAGAAGTAAACGTTAATTTACTATAAAATGGTTTAAGAGACCAGTACTTACTTTCAGTCATCTAATGATGAATAATTATTAATTCAATTAATAAAATTTTTAATTGAAATTCTTTCAACTACAATAGGTATAAATCTATGATTTGCCCCACAAATTTCTGAGCATTGCCCATAATAGATTCCTGGTCGATTAATAAAAAAATTGGTTTGATTAAGACGTCCAGGATTAGCATCTACTTTAACTCCGAGAGAGGGGATAGTTCAAGAGTGAATTACATCTGTTGCAGTTACTATAATTCGAATTTGGTTATTTATTGGTAGAATAATTCGGTTATCTACATCTAGTAAGCGAAAACTATTTAAAGATAAGTCATTTCTAGGGATTATATAAGAATCAAATTCAATATTATTAAAATCTGAATATTCATAACTTCAATATCATTGGTGTCCAATTGATTTTAGTGTAATTAATGGGTTATTAAGTTCATCTAATAAATATAGTAATCGTAAAGAAGGTAAAGCAATAAAAATTAAAGTAATTGCTGGTAAAATAGTTCAAATTAATTCAATTATTTGCCCTTCTAATAAAAATCGATTAATATATTTATTAAATATTAATCTAATTATTAAATAACCGACTAAAATAGTAATTATAATTAAAATAATTAAAGTGTGGTCATGAAAAAAAATAATTTGTTCTATTAAAGGTGATGCTGCATTTTGTAAATTTAAATTTGATCATGTTGCCATTTCTAAAAAAAGGATAATCCTTTATAAATGGGGTTTAAATCCATTACATATAATCTGCCATATTAGAAATTTCTTAAAATAGGAAGTTCATTATATGAATGTTCAGCAGGAGGTAAAGCTTGTAATCATTCGATATTAGAAGATATATTTAAGGAGAATAAGACTAATCGTTGATTAATTATTGATTCTCAAATAATAATTAATATTATTATAACTGCTAGTAAAGAAATATATGACCCTAAAGATGAGATTATATTTCATGAAATATAAGAGTCAGGATAATCTGAATAGCGTCGAGGTATCCCAGCTAATCCTAAAAAATGTTGAGGAAAAAATGTTAAATTAACTCCAATAAATATAATAAAAAATTGAATTTTTAATATATAATTATTTAGTGATAATCCTGTAAATAAAGGGTATCAATGGATAAATCCTCCTAAAATTGTAAATACAGCCCCTATAGATAGAACATAATGAAAATGAGCTACTACATAATAAGTGTCATGAAGTGTAATATCAATAGAAGAATTAGCTAAGATTACTCCTGTTAATCCTCCTACAGTAAATAAAAATACAAATCCTAATCTTCATAGTAAAGATGGGCTGTAATTAAATTGAGTTCCATGAAGTGTTGCTAATCAACTAAAAATTTTAATACCTGTTGGTACAGCAATAATTATAGTTGCTGAAGTAAAATAAGCTCGAGTATCAATATCTATTCCTACTGTAAATATATGATGTGCTCAAACAATAAATCCTAAAATTCCAATTGCTATTATAGCATAAATTATACCTAAACATCCAAAAGTTTCTTTTTTCCCTCTTTCTTGGGAAATAATATGGGAAATTATCCCAAATCCTGGGAGAATTAAAATATAAACTTCAGGATGACCAAAAAATCAAAATAAATGTTGATAAAGAATTGGATCCCCTCCTCCAGCAGGGTCAAAAAATGATGTATTTAAATTTCGATCTGTTAATAATATTGTAATAGCTCCAGCTAAAACAGGTAATGATAATAATAATAAAAAAGCTGTAATACCTACTGCTCAAACAAATAATGGTATTTGATCAAATGATAAATTATTGAGACGTATGTTAATAATTGTTGTAATAAAATTAATAGCTCCTAAAATAGAAGAAATTCCTGCTAAATGAAGAGAAAAAATTGCTAAATCTACAGATCTTCCTCCATGAGCAATATTAGATGATAAGGGTGGATAAACTGTTCATCCTGTTCCAGCCCCATTTTCCACAATTCTTCTAGAAATTAAAAGGGTAATAGAGGGTGGTAATAATCAAAATCTTATATTATTTATTCGCGGAAAAGCTATATCAGGCGCCCCTAATATTAATGGAACTAATCAGTTTCCAAATCCACCAATTATAATAGGTATAACTATAAAAAAAATTATAATAAATGCATGGGCTGTTACAATTGTATTGTAAATTTGGTCGTCCCCAATTAAAGATCCTGGACTTCCTAATTCTGCTCGGATTAATAAACTTAAGGATGTTCCGATTATTCCTGCTCAAATTCCAAAAATAAAATATAATGTTCCAATATCCTTATGATTTGTAGAATATAATCATTTTCGCTTAATAAAATGGCTGAGTTATAAGCGATAAATTGTAAATTTATTAACGAGAATTTATCTCTTTTATTAATAAATAAATTAGCTTTATATTCAAATAATGATATAAAATTGCAAATTTTAAGTTATAATTATAAATTATTAAGGCTTAAAGAATTATTCTTTATAAATAATTTTGAAGATTATTAGTTTAAATTAACTTAAAACCTTCAAAATTAAAAAAAAAATATTGTTCTTAAAATAATACCTAATACTGAAATAAGTGAAAAAAAATTTATAATTAAAAATAATTTATTTTTAATAAAAATTTTAAATCATTTTATTTTTAAATAATTTATTATGAATGAAGAATAAATAATTCGGATATAAAAAAATAATATAATTAAACTTATTATAATAAAAATAAATGTTAGTAAATAATAATTATAAATTATTAAAAAATTAATTACAATTCATTTTGGAAAAAATCCAATAAATGGGGGTAAACCCCCTAATGAAAGGAAATTGATCAATAAATTGATTTTAATTAAAGGGTTTAAATTAATAATAAATAATTGATTAATGAAATAAGAATTTAAAATATAAAAAAAGAAACATATAATTCTAATTAAAAATGAATATATTATTAAATAAAATATTCATAAATTTTCTCTAATTATAATTGAAGAAATTATTCAACCTAAATTATTAATAGATGAAAAAGCTATAATTTTACGTAGAGAGGTTTGATTAAGGCCCCCTATAGCACCAATAAAAATATTTAAGATAATACTAAAAATTAATAAATTTTTATTAAAATAATATGATAATAAAATTATTGGGGTAATTTTTTGTCATGTTATTAAAATAAAATTATTTAATCAAGATAATCCTTCTACAATATTGGGGAATCAAAAATGGAATGGGGCAGCTCCTATTTTTATTAATATTGATGAATTGATTATTAATGATATAATATTATTAATTTCAAAATTTTTAAATATAATTATTTTTATAATAATATAAAAAATAAAATTAATTGAAGCAATAGATTGAGTTAAAAAATATTTTAAAGCTGCTTCTGATGCTATTAAATTATTTGATTTAGAGATTAACGGGATAAATCTTAATAAATTAATTTCTAAACCGATTCAACACCCAAATCATGAATTAGAGGAAATTGAAATTAAAGTTCTAAAAATAAGGATAAAAATAAAGAATATTTTATTAGAATTTATATGAAAAATAATAAAAAATATTACTAAAAAGTAAATTTTAAAATTTTAAATTTTTTTATATTAAATATTATTATATTTTAGTGTAAGATGCACTTTAATTTTTGATATTAAAAGATATAGTTTAATTCTATAAAATATAATAAAGATAATTGTTCATTATATAATTTATCCTATCAGAATAATCCTTTTATCAGGCACTTTATTTTTAAAAAAAAGGTATTTCCTTTATATTTGAGGTATGAACCCAAAAGCTTTATTTAGCTTATTTTTAA